TAATCATTTTTTTTTAATACCCACTCTTTATTTAGGTAATAATCCTGTTGATTGGATCTATATACTTATTTTGAGAGGCAAAAAAATAGTTAAATGATTTTTCATCGAATGACTATTCATCTATTTATTTTGATGGAAATAGCAGCAAGAAAGTTCTATGGAAAAATGGTGGTTCAATTCGATCTTATCCAATGTGGAATTAGGATACAGGTGTAGGCTAGGTAAATCAATGGATAGTTTCAATCCTTTTGAAAATACCAGTATAAGTGAAGACCCGATTCTAAATGATACAGATAAACACATCCATAGTTGGAGTAATAGTGACAACTCGAGTTCCAGTAATGTTGATCATTTAGTCGGCGTCAGGGACATTTTGGATTTCAGCGTTGATGAAACTTTTTTAGTTCAGGATAGTAATAAGGACAGTTATTCCATCTATTTTGATATAGAAAATAAAGTTTTTGAGATTGAGACTGATTATTCTTTTCTGGGTGAACTAGAAAGTTCTTTTTCTAGTTATTGGAGTTCTAGTTATCTGAATAATGGGTCTAGGATTGGCGACTCCCAATATGATCATTATATGTATGATACTAACTATAGTTGGAATAATTACATCAATAGTTGCATTGACCGTTATCTTCGGTCTCAAATCTGTATTGATAGTTCTATTTTTAGTGGTAGTAACTATTATAGCGAAAGTTACATTTATAGTTACATTTGTAGTGAAAGCGAAAATAGTAGTGAAAACGAGAGTACCTGTATAATAACTAGCACGAATGGTAGCGATTTGGTTATAAGAGAAAGTTCTAATGATCTCGATATAACTCAAAAATACAAGCATTTATGGGTTCAATGTGAAAATTGTTATGGATTAAATTATAAGAAATTTTTGAAGTCAAAAATGAATCTTTGTGAACAATGTGGATATCATTTGAAAATGAATAGTTCAGATAGAATTGAACTTTTGATTGACCCAGCGACTTGGGATCCTATGGATGAAGACATGGTATCTCTGGATACCATTGAATTTCATTCCGAAGAGGAACCTTATAAAGATCGTATTGATTCTTATCAAAGAAAGACAGGATTAACCGAGGCTGTTCAAACAGGCACAGGTCAACTAAACGGCATTCCCGTAGCAGTTGGGGTTATGGATTTTCAGTTTATGGGGGGTAGTATGGGATCCGTAGTAGGTGAGAAAATTACTCGTTTGATTGAGTATGCTACCAATCAATTTTTACCTCTTATTTTAGTGTGTGCTTCCGGAGGAGCACGAATGCAAGAAGGAAGTTTGAGCTTGATGCAAATGGCTAAAATATCTTCTGCTTTATATGATTATCAATCGAATAAAAAGTTATTTTATGTGTCAATCCTTACGTCTCCTACAACTGGTGGGGTGACAGCTAGTTTTGGGATGTTGGGAGATATCATTATTGCTGAACCTAACGCCTATATTGCATTTGCCGGTAAAAGAGTAATTGAACAAACATTGAATAAGACAGTACCTGAAGGTTCACAATCGGCTGAATTTTTATTCCATAAGGGCTTATTCGATTCAATCGTACCACGTAATCTTTTAAAAGGCGTTTTGAATGAGTTACTTCAGCTCCATGATTTCTTTCCTTTGAATCCTAAATCAAGTAGAGCCTTAACTTAATTAAAGTTAATTAAATTGAAATTAGTTAATTTTTTTTCTGGCGAGCGGGTATTTTTTTATTGTAATAAAAGGAAAAACACCACGAATGCATTCTTATGTGACATAAGAGTAAATTGTAGTAAAGAATCATCCAGATAATTTTTTGGCCGATATTCACTCTTTTTTCTTGTTGATAGAAAAAAGAGTGAATTCTTTTTTCCGTGAAAAAAAAGTTCGGCAAGGTAAAATGGTAAATAATAAAAAATAAAACGAATTTCATCTTTTTTTCTTACTTCTGCATACAAAAATAGAAAAAAGTAGAGTCTCATATATATATGTCTCATATATATATCGCGATCGCGAGAATCCCCTCTTTTTGGTAAAAACAAAAAATCCCAATTTTTTGATCGGATTAGAAATTGTAACGAAGTGTTCGGGAATTTATAAGCAGAAAAACTTGTTATTTTTTATTTTAGTAAAATAAAAAAAAAAAAATAAAGTTATAAGACAAGAAAAAAAAAGATAATATAAAGAAGAATAAAAAATAGGTGGATTATCATATATATTTCATGTAGAAATACAAAAAAGTCACTTAATTAGTTCAATATTCTTTGGACTTTTTTGTATTAGAATTATATATGTTCATTTCGATATAATTTTATTATATACAAATCTTAGTGATTCTAAAATTAGCTTTGGAATAATTACTAATAAACTAATTACTATTACCAATAATTAAAATAATTACTAAATAATTCGATTAGTAATATAAGAATTACTACTAGTAATATAGTAATATTAATATAGTAATATAAGAATTATTAAGATATAATAATTAATTAATAAGATAAGAATTAATACGAAATGAAATAACAGAAAGAATTAATATTAATATAAATTTAATATTAATTTAATATTAATTTTAATATTAATAAAGAATAATAAAAATAGAAATATAATAATAAAATAATAATATAGAATATTAAAATCTAATAGTAGAACTACAAAATAGAAATTTAATAGAATATTTTAGAATATTTCGAAATATTTAATTTAATTAATATTTATTTAATAATTAATGTTTAATTTCATTTTAAGAGAATTGCTTATTTAATTATTTAAATTATTTAATAGAATAGTTAATATTAATAGAAAACTCTCTACTCATATCGAAATATATATAGAATAATATAAAAATACAAAAATATGTAGAATTAGAATATATTATTAAAAAATTAATAAAAAAGTTTAATAATAAATAATATAAACTAATAATCTATTTAATAATAATAAATAATAATATTCAAAAATTTCTCTTCAAAATAATAGAACAAAATACTAGAATATAGAAATATTCGAATAGAAATGAAACAAAAATATAAAATATAGAAATAGGATAATTAATAAATTTAATAAATATCGAATATTAGAATATGTTAATAGAAATTAAATATAGATATAGAATAATATATAATTAAGAATTATAGAATATTCTAATATAAAAAATAATATTAAATTCGATTCTAATTATTAGAATATAAATATTCTAATCTAAATATAATAATATAAAAATGAAATAAAAATTCCAATTTAAAGATAGAACAAAAAAAAATATTAGAAGAAAAAATAAACAGGTACAAATATTAAATTGAGGTGCCCATTCTATGACAATTCTCAACAACTTACCCTCCATTTTTGTCCCTTTAGTGGGCTTAGTATTTCCGGCAATTGCAATGGCTTCATTATCTCTTCATGTTCAAAAAAACAAGATTTTTTAGATCCGATTAGGTACGATGGAAGTAGATTTCATTTATTTATTTTTCAAGGCCTAGACTTAGATCCTAATACGGATATCTAGTTAGTCTAATATGATATAATCTAATACGATATAACATGTTATATATGTGTAGATAGGAGATCATAGGATGAGGCTACTTTATTTGTTAATCTAATGAATTCGATGAATTCCTCCTAAAGATTCACATCAAAATAGTGCGAGTTGATGGAAATTACTTCGGAAACAGAAAAAAAAAAAAAAACAGAAAGTCAAATCAAATGGGCTAGTCTCCCACTTCCAAAAAAAAGCAACTGGATCTAGTATGAGTTGGCGATCAGAACATATATGGATAGAACTTATAGTGGGGTCTCGAAAAATAAGTAATTTCTGCTGGGCTTTTATACTTTTTTTAGGTTCATTGGGTTTTTTATTGGTTGGAATTTCCAGTTATCTTGGAAAAAGTTTCATATCTTTATTTTCCTCTCAGCAAATACTTTTTTTTCCACAAGGGATCGTGATGTCTTTCTATGGGATCGCTGGTCTATTTATTAGTTGTTATTTGTGGTGCACAATTTTGTGGAATGTGGGTGGGGGTTATGATCGATTCGATAGAAAAGAAGGAATAGTATGTATTTTTCGCTGGGGATTTCCTGGAAAAAATCGTCGCATCTTACTCCGATTCCTTATGAAAGATATTCAGTCTATTAGAATAGAAGTTAAAGAGGGTATTTACGCTCGGCGTATCCCTTATATGGAAATAAGAGGCCGAGGGACTGTTCCTTTGACTCGTACTGATGATAATTTTACTCCACGAGAAATTGAGCACAAAGTAGCGGAATTGGCCTATTTTTTGCGTGTACCAATTGAAGTATTTTAAAATGAGTTGAAGAATGAGCATTTTCGTAGCAGGAGTGAAAAAATCCAAGAGTCTTCTTTTTTTATAGCAAAACTTATATAGCATAACTTAACTGGAATTTCTTCACAATATTGATGAACTGATGAACTAAAGAATACGTATTATATATACGTATCCGGAACAATTCCAATTAGAAAATCAAACTTTTTAATCTACAAATTTTGTTATGCGTATGTAAATTCACTAAATCCAATAACAAAACAAGTAAGAAATAAAAATAATAGACCCATCTCATAGATCAAAACAAAGCATTTCGGAATAAAATAGAAAGAAATTCTCTTTTTATGTTCAATATTTGAAATTGATAGGTTACGTATCGGTAGATTCTATCTTGGAAATTATCTCTACTTTTTTTTGTCATGTGTCAGTCGAGGTTTCTTTTTATCTTTTTTTTTGTCTTCCTTAACCTTAATGTAATGAGCAAAGGACTGGACCATTTAGAATGCTAATCTTTCTGTCTTATTTTGCTTTTGCCACTCATTTTTTATTATCACATCACAATATTCTTCATAAATCTTTCTTAATTATTCCTGTGGGATATGGGGAAATTGGCCATTTTTTTTTTTTTTCGAAATATTTGTTTTGTTGATAGAACGTAATTCTTTTATCTCTAAATCCGAATTTGGAGTCGCTCTTGGGGACATTTATGTAAAGGGGGGAATTGCTTCGAAATTGAGCAATTGAGATATCTAAAAAGAATATTTTTTTCTTCATTTGTGTACTCTTTTTATTTTAGGCTATTTTTTTTGTATTCTTTCATCTTTCAAAATTCAAGGACTAACCACTGGCTTACAAATAAAAACAGCGAATAGATTCATAAGTTCGAAGCCTTGGAAGAGAACTTATACTTGATAGAAATATTAGATCATATAGAATCGAGAAAGGAGGTGCGTTCATTAAAAATTCACATACGAAAAATGGAAAAAAAAAAACACACATTTATTACCCTTCTATATCTTATATATATAGGTTTTTTTCCCTGGTGGATCTCTTTTTTATTTAAAAAAAGTTTTGAATCTTGGGTTATTAGTTGGTGGAATACTAGTAAATTTGAAATTTTTTTAAATGATATCCAAGAAAATTTTTTTCTAGAAAAATTCATAGAATTCGAGGAGCTCGCTCGCTTGGACGAAATGATAAAAGAATATCCGGAAATACATCTACAAAAGTTTCCTATCGGAATCCAGAAACAAACGATCCAATTGATCAAGATACATAATGAGGATCATATCAATACGATTTTGCACTTCTCGACAAATATAATCTCTTTCGTTATTGTAAGTGGTTATTCTATTCTAAGTAATGAAGAACTTTTTTTTATTAATTCTTGGGTTCAAGAATTCCTATATAACTTAAGTGACACAATAAAAGCTTTTTCCATTCTTTTATTAACCGATTTATGTATAGGATTCCATTCACCCCACGGTTGGGAACTAATGATTGGTTCTGTTTATAAAGATTTTGGATTTGCTCATAACGATCAAATTATATCTGGCCTTGTTTCCACTTTTCCAGTCATTATCGATACAATTTTGAAATATTGGATTTTCCGTTATTTAAATCGTGTATCTCCGTCACTTGTAGTGATTTATCATTCAATGAATGACTGAAAAATGATCCAAAAATCTCATTAGAATCTTTGTTATTTTGTACACATAAGCAAAATATTCAAAATCTTACTCAAAATATTCAAAATCTTACTTTAAAAAATATTTAAAATCTTACTTTATTGTATCTTTCTTTATATTATTTTTTCTTTACTGTAATATAATATTATTATTTATTTTTTTCTCTTTCTTTTTATATTGAATTTATTTTTTTTTCTATACATCACATCCAAGGGATTCTCTTCCTATATCTTATATTTTAGTAAAAATTTTTCAGTAACTACCAGTATCGTGGATAGGGACCTATACGAGCGACCTACCTAATTTTATTGTAGAAATTTTCAGGATCAATGATTGGACCATGCAAACTCGAAAAACCTTTTCTTGGATAAAGGAAGAGATTACTTATTCCATTTCCGTATCACTTATCATATGTATAATAACTTGGGCATCCATTTCAAATGCATATCCGATTTTTGCACAGCAGGGTTATGAAAACCCACGCGAAGCAACTGGCCGTATTGTATGTGCCAATTGTCATTTAGCTAATAAACCGGTAGATATTGAGGTTCCACAAGCGGTACTTCCTGATACTGTATTTGAAGCAGTTGTTCGAATTCCTTATGATATGCAACTGAAACAAGTTCTTGCTAATGGAAAAAAGGGGGCTTTGAATGTGGGGGCTGTTCTTATTTTACCTGATGGGTTTGAATTAGCCCCGCCCAATCGTATTTCGCCAGAGATGAAAGAAAAGATAGGAAATCTGTCGTTTCAGAGTTATCGCTCCACTAAAAAAAATATTCTTGTGATAGGTCCTGTTCCAGGTCAGAAATATAGTGAAATTACCTTTCCAATTCTTTCTCCGGACCCCTCCACTAAGAAAGATGTTCACTTTTTAAAATATCCCATATATGTAGGCGGAAACAGAGGAAGGGGTCAGATTTATCCCGACGGGAGCAAGAGTAACAATACGGTTTATAATGCTACAGCCGCAGGTATAGTAAGCAAAATAATACGAAAAGAAAAAGGGGGGTACGAAATAATCATAACAGATACGTCAGAGGGACGTCAAGTGATTGATATTATACCTCCAGGACCGGAACTTCTTGTTTCAGAAGGCGAATCCATCAAAGTTGATCAACCATTAACAAGTAATCCTAATGTAGGTGGATTTGGTCAGGGGGATGCGGAAATAGTACTTCAGGCCCCATTACGTGTCCAAGGCCTTTTGTTCTTCTTGGCATCCGTTATTTTAGCACAAATCTTTTTGGTTCTTAAAAAGAAACAGTTTGAGAAGGTTCAATTGTCCGAAATGAATTTTTAGATCTGTAAATTTATCAATATCAAGTTCTTAAAAAGAACAAAATTTTGGTTGGTAATTAAAAAAAATTGTGAAAAGCTCTTTTCTTTTTTTCTATTTATTTGTTTTTTATACCTATATCAGATACCAGATTTTTGGAATTACTTGTACCACATTTTTATCCACAATATGGATAGTCGTAAGAAGACTATTTGACTTTATCCCCTCTTTTGTTTTGCGTTTTTTTTTTTTGAAATATTTGAC